AATTTTTATTTAAAAATAAAAAATAATAAACATGCAATTAAAAGTTGCAAAAAGTGCACAAAAAAGTGAAAATTTGGTCCAAATTGGAAAATAAAAAAAGGATTTTGTCAAGGAAAAAAAAAATTTTTTTTTCGATAAGTATTTATTGTATTATATAATATATTAAATATTTATATATTAATAAGTATTTAATATATTTAATATATTATTTAATTATTATATAAATATTAGGAATGGTATACAATTATCTAATTAATATTAAAAGAAAAAGGTATATTTATATTATATTATGGATTTAATAAATCTATGATTTTTGGATAAGATATATAGCCTTATTGAAGAGAGAGAAAAGGTATATATATTAAAATTTAATATATTCATATCACGTCTTATAGAACCTTTTTATATATAAACTACTCATATGTATATATGTATTTATATAAATATTAAATTATAAATAAATATATCTGTATATATATATAAATTATTTATTAATATATAAATATATATATACTTATTAATATATAAATATTTAATATAAAATTAATAATAAAAATATAACTATAAATATATTATATATAGGTATATTAAAAATAAAATATTATATTAAAAAAAAAAAGAACCTATATTTTAATGATTAATTATATTTATATAATTAAATATGTAATATAATTAAATTATTGTTTTACGGACAGAAATTAGAATGTTGAATTACGAGTTTGCGAGTGGCTTAGTTTATAAAAAGTTTTATTTGAACTAGAAATGGGGGTATATAGTTATGATCGATAGATGGGGGATTTTTCTGTTGATCATGAGAAATTTGGGTAGGGCTGTTGAATTACGAGTTTGCGAGTGGCTTAGTTTATAAAAAGTTTTATTCTGGCTTAAAAATTAAGTTTAATTATAATTTATATGTAAATATAAGTATAAATAACTCAGGGTTTTAATAGGTCTGAATTTTTTTATTATTCGCAGTAAATAGGTTTAAATAATTAAGTAAATTTAGATTTAGTGATAATTAATAATATTAACAAATATTGTGCCAGCAGTTGCGGTTATACAAATGATGTGATTTAATTTTTTTAGTAAAAATTAATTTTATAATAATTTAATTTTATAATTGAGTTTATTAGGTGAAATTTTAAATTTAATTAAAAATTTACATGATTTGATGAAGTTAAGAAATTTAATTTATAAACTAGGATTAGATACCCTATTATTTTAAATGTAAATTAATTTCTAGATTAGTATTAGTTATGTTCTTGAAAATTAAAGATTTTGGCGGTATTTTAGTCTATTTAGAGGAACCTGTTCTGTAATCGATAATCCACGATTAAATTTACTTATTTTTTTAGTTTGTATATCGTTGTAGTTTGAATATTTTATAAGAATTAAATATTCAAGATTTTTTATTAAAAATAAATCAAATCAAGGTGCAGTTTATAAATAAGGAGAAATGGGTTACAATAAATTTATTTATATGGATTTAATATTTTAAAAATTTAAAAGAAAGTGGATTTAAAAGTAATTTTATTAATTTAATTAAAATGAGTTGAGCTCTAGAATATGTACATATTGCCCGTCGCTTTCATTATAAAATGAAATAAGTCGTAACAAAGTAGGCTTACTGGAAGGTGAGGCTAGAAAGAACAAATTAGAGCTTGGTATAAAGTATTTTATTTACATTAAAAGGTTAATTGTGAGATTCAGTTTAATTTGAATATAAATTATTATTAAGGTTTGAGGTTAAATTTTATTTAAAATAAATAATTTTGAGTTTTATTATTATTGAAGAAAAAAGATTTGTTATTATAGTTAATTAGTATTGTGAAAGAAATTTTTTATATTTAAGAAGAAAATTTTGTAGATTGTACCTTGTGTATCAGGGTTGATTAATTATTGATTATAAATTTGATGTTTTCGAATTTAAAAGAGTTAATAGTTTATTTATTTTATTGTAGAATAAATATTTATAATAAATTATTAGTAATGAAACGTTATTCGTTTTTGAATATATCTAGTTTTTAAAGAAATTAATTTAATTAAGTTTTTATATAGTATTAAATTTAATGATAAGTTTGATATTTTAAGAAGGTTATATTTTTAGGGATAAGCTTAAGAATAGAATTTTATAAGTTTATGGATTTTGTATAAAGTGTAGGATTAAAATTTTTTATCATTAATAAAATGTTATAATTAATTATATGTTGATATGATTTATATGAATTTTAAATTTTTTATTTAAATTTTAGTTTAAATTTTAAAAATTAAGTAATAATGATTAAATTAGTATAATAATTTATAAATTTAAATTGATAAATATTAGTTTAATTAGAGGAATTCGGCAAAGAGTTTTCCACCTGTTTATTAAAAACATGGCCTATAGAAAATAATTTTAGGTCTGACCTGCCCACTGAAAATATTTGAATGGCCGCGGTATTTTGACCGTGCAAAGGTAGCATAATCATTAGTTTTTTTATTGAAAGCTGGAATGAAGGGTTGAATGAGAAAATTTCTGTCTTTAATTTAGTTATAGAATTTTATTTTTAAGTTAAAAAGCTTAAATATTTTTAAAAGACGAGAAGACCCTTTAGAGTTTGATATTTGTTATTAATTTATTTTTTGGGATTTAAATTTAAATTAATAATAAATATTTGATTGGGGTGATTGAAAAATTAGATTAACTTTTTTTTTATTGAAACAATAATTTTTGAGTTTTTGATCCATAAAAATGATTATAAGAAAAAATTACCTAAGGGATAACAGCGTAATTTTTTTAGAGAGTTCTTATCGAAAAAAAAGTTTGCGACCTCGATGTTGGATTAAAATTTAAATTTGGTGTAGAAGCTAAGTTTTTTAGTCTGTTCGACTATTGAAATTTTACATGATCTGAGTTTAAACCGGTGTGAGCCAGGTTGGTTTCTATCTTTAAATAAAGTAAATGTTTTAGTACGAAAGGACCAAATATTTAATTAAGAATTTATAAGGTTGAATTATATTATTATTTTGGCAGAATAGTGCGATAGATTTAGAATCTTTATATATGTGGATACATAAATAATACTTGTTAATAAGAGATTTATTTTTAATATTTATTTCTTTTTTAATTTTAATTATTTGTGTATTAGTTGGGGTTGCTTTTTTAACTTTATTAGAGCGGAAGGTTTTGGGGTATATTCAGATTCGGAAGGGGCCCAATAAGGTTGGTTTTATGGGGTTAGTTCAGCCTTTTAGAGACGCTATTAAATTATTTACTAAGGAACAGGTTTATCCTTTTATGTCGAATTTAAATTTATATTATTTTTCTCCCATAATAAATTTATTTTTGGCCTTAATATTATGAGTATGTATACCTTTTTATACGGGATTAATAGGGTACGAATTTTCTTTTTTATATTTTTTATGTATTTCAAGGTTAGGGGTGTATACTATTATGCTGGCAGGGTGATCTTCTAATAGAAATTATTCAATATTGGGTAGATTGCGTTCAGTGGCACAGACGATTTCTTATGAAGTAAGAATGGCTTTGATTTTGATTTCTTTTTTAATTGTCGTTTCTTCTTTGAGGTTAATGGATATAATAAAATATCAAGAGTATTTGTGATTTATTTTTATGTTTTTTCCTTTATGTTTTATATGGGTCGTATCTAGGTTGGCTGAGACTAATCGGACTCCATTTGATTTTGCTGAGGGGGAATCAGAACTAGTTTCTGGATTTAATGTAGAGTATAGAAGAGGGGGATTTGCTATAATTTTTTTGGCTGAGTATTCTAATATTTTATTTATGAGAATATTATGTGTGATTTTATTTTTAGGGGGCAATTTTTTGTCAGGCTTGTTTTTTGTTAAGTTGGTTTTATTGAGATATTTGTGGGTTTGAGTACGTGGGACTCTACCCCGATTTCGGTATGATAAATTAATATATTTAGCGTGAAAGATTTATTTGCCTGTTTCATTAAATTTTTTATTATTATTTTTAGGAGTTAAATTAGTCAGTTTTATTTTAATAGTTTAGTTAATAAAATTTAGTATAAGTCAATAGAAAATTTAAATTTCTTTATTATATTTTCAAAATATATACTTATTCAAGTTCATTGACTAGTTAAATATAATTTTATCTCATATTTTTCTTAATATTGAATTTAAAGGATAAAATATAAAATAAAGAATGGTAAGGATTTGTCCTGTAATAATATAGGGATCTTCTACTGGTCGAGCTCCGATTCATGTGAGTAAAGTAATTACTGTTATTATGGATCAAAAAAGAGTTTTATTGAGGGGGTAGAATTGTGTTCTTATAAATTTTTTATTGTTAATAAAAGGTATAATATAAAGAATTGCAATTGATATAATTAGGGCCAATACTCCTCCTAGTTTGTTAGGAATTGATCGTAAAATTGCATAGGCAAAGAGAAAGTATCATTCGGGTTGAATGTGGATAGGGGTTACAAGGGGATTCGCGGGGATAAAATTATCAGGATCTCCTAATAAATATGGATTTGTTAAAGATAGAATAATTAATATTATTGTTAGAATAAGGAATCCTACGATATCTTTAAATGAGAAATATGGGTGGAATGGTATTTTATCGATATTTCTGTTTGTTCCTAGGGGGTTATTAGATCCAGTTTGATGGAGGAATAGTAGGTGTATTATAGTTAAAGCTACTACAATAAATGGAAAGAGAAAGTGAAAGGAAAAGAATCGAGTAAGAGTGGCGTTGTCTACGGCGAAACCTCCTCAAATTCATTGAACGATTGTTGTTCCTAAATAGGGAATAGCTGATACAAGATTAGTAATAACAGTTGCCCCTCAAAAGGATATTTGTCCTCAAGGTAATACGTATCCTAAGAATGCAGTTCCTATTACAACAAAAAAAATAGTTACCCCAATTAGTCAAGTTAGGGTAAGTAAATAGGATCTGTAATAGATTCCTCGTCCGATGTGGGTGTATAAACAAATAAAAAAAAAAGATGCTCCGTTTGCGTGTAGAGTTCGAAGGAGTCATCCGTAATTTACATCTCGGCAAATGTGGGCTACTCTATTAAATGCTAAGTCAATATTTGGGCAGTAATGTATAGCTAAAAATAATCCGGTAATAATTTGAATAATTAGACATAGGCCTAGAAGGGATCCAAAATTTCATATAGTTGAGATATTAGAGGGGGTTGCTAGATCAATAAGAGAGTTATTTACAATTTTTATTAAGGGGGATCTTTTACGAAAAGGGATTTTCATTAGAATTTTTGTCGAAGGGGTCCATAGTTAATATTGGTAATTTTGACTACTGCAATTAGTGTAATAAATAAATAAATGATAATAATAAAATATATTATATTTGTTGGTCAATTTATATATTTATTTATAGAAAAGGAAAAATTTAAATTATTAAAATTGGTATTTTCATTTAAATAGGTAGGGGTTAAGAGATTGTTGATAAATATGATGAATAGAGAAATAGGAATAAGAAGTCTGATTGATAGGAATAATTTAGGTGAAAATTTAAATTTTTCATTTGAAGCAATTCTTGTTATATAGATAAATAAGACTAGTATTCCCCCTACTATGATTAAGAATAAGATATATGAATATCAGAAATTTAGGGAAATAGATCCTCTAATTAGGGCTACTAAAATAGTTTGGATAAGGAGAATTAGTCCAAAAGAAAGAGGATGGTTTAGAAATAGAAATGTGAAAGTTAGAATTGTTGATGTAATTAGTATTAAGTTTATGATACAGAAAATAGTTTATAAAAAATTTTAATTTTGGAGATTAAAGAGAGGAAGAGATTTCTTTTTCTGATGTTTTAAAAGTATTCTTATTTTTGATTTACAAGACCAATATTTTAATTTAAATTATTAAAACTAATGTTAAAATTTTTATTTAGATTGATGTTTATTTCTGGATTAATTGTTTTTTCGTCTAAGCGAAAGCATATGCTTTTAATATTATTAAGGCTAGAGTTTGTTGTTTTATCTTTATATTTAAGAATATTTATTTATATTGGGATAATGGGGTATGAATATTTTTTTTGTATAATTTTTTTATCTATAAGAGTTTGTGAGGGGGCATTGGGTTTGTCTATTTTAGTTTCTATTATTCGTAGGTATGGGAATGATTATGTTATAAGGTTTACTTCATTATGATAAAGTTTGTTTTTTTTATATTGTTTATAATTCCTTTAGGGTTTTTTAGAAGATTTTGAATTATACAATTTTTATTTTTTATTGTTAGTTTTATGTTTTTATTTAGATTTAGGTTTAATTATTTAGTGATAAATATTTCTATGAGATTGGGATGTGATTTATTATCTTTTATAATAATTTTATTAAGATTTTGAATTTGTTCTTTAATGATTTTATCAAGGGAAAGTTTGTTTAAAAATAATATTTATTATAATTTATTTATATTTGTTATAGTAATTTTAATGTTAAGATTATTTTTAACTTTTAGATCTCTTAATATATTTATTTTTTATATTTTTTTCGAAATTAGGTTAATTCCTACTTTATTTTTAATTATTGGGTGGGGGTATCAGCCTGAACGAATTGAGGCGGGGTTGTATTTATTGTTTTATACTTTATTGGTTTCCTTGCCAATAATAGTAGCTTTATTTTATTTATTTGATAATAAAAATATTTTAGAGTTTTATTTTTTAAAAAATATTGATAGGGTATTTATTTATATGTGTGTTAATTTGGTTTTTTTTGTTAAAATGCCTATATTTTTTGTTCATCTTTGATTGCCTAAGGCTCATGTAGAGGCGTCAATTTCTGGCTCTATAATTTTGGCTGGAGTAATGTTAAAATTAGGGGGGTACGGATTAATCCGGTTAATAGTGGTTTTTATGAAAATTGGAATTAAAATTAATTATTTGTTTATTGTTATTAGAATGGTTGGTGGGGTAATTGTTTCGTTACTTTGTATTCGGCAGAGAGATATGAAATCTTTAATTGCTTATTCTTCAGTTGCTCATATGGGTCTTGTATTGGGGGGTATTATAACGATAAGGCTGTGAGGTTTATTTGGGTCTTTAGTTATAATGTTAGCCCATGGGTTTTGTTCTTCGGGCTTATTTTGTTTGTCTAATATTTTATATGAACGTATTCATAGTCGAAGGTTGTATTTAGTTAAGGGGATATTAAATCTTATACCTAGTATGAGATTATTTTGATTTTTGTTTTGTTGTTTTAATATGGCTGCCCCCCCTTCTTTAAATTTATTAGGAGAAATTATTTTGATTAATAGGTTAGTGAGATTTAGAAGATTAAATATGTTGGCATTGATATTGATATCATTTTTTGGGGCGGTTTATTCTTTATTTCTTTATTCTTATAGTCAACATGGGAAGGTTTATTCGGGTAGGTTTTCTTTTTATATGGGAGTAAATCGAGAATATTTATTGTTATTTTTACATTTATTTCCTTTAAATTTATTAGTGTTAAAGAGAGAATATTTAGTTATTTGTTTTTATTTAAATAGTTTAATAAAAATTTTGATTTGTGGAATCAAGGATATAGAAATATTTTAAATAATAGAGATAATTTGTATAATTTATTTTTTAATTTTATTAATATTTTCAGTTTTAACTTTTACTTTAAGAGTTTATTTTATAGTTTTTAATTATACGTTAATTTTAGAGTATCATTTAATTTCGTTGAATTCTTCTTCAGTTTTAATAACTATTTTATTAGATTGAATATCGTTGTTATTTATGAGATTTGTAATATTTATTTCTTCAATGGTAATTTTTTACAGAAGAGATTATATACATGGAGATAAAAGTATTAAACGTTTTATTTTGTTAGTAGTTTTATTTGTATTGTCGATAATATTTTTAATTATCAGGCCTAATTTAATTTCTCTTTTATTAGGATGAGACGGGTTGGGGTTGGTCTCTTATTGTTTAGTAATTTATTATCAGAATATAAAGTCTTTTAATGCTGGGATATTGACTGCTTTAACTAATCGGGTTGGAGATGTGGCTTTGTTGATATCTATTGCTTGAATTTTTAATTATGGTAGGTGGAATTATTTTATATACGTAGATATATTAAAAATAGATTATGAGATAGGAATTGTGAGTATTTTAGTAATTTTGGCAGCTTTAACTAAAAGAGCTCAAATTCCATTTTCTTCATGACTTCCTGCCGCTATAGCGGCGCCTACCCCTGTTTCTTCTTTAGTTCATTCTTCTACTTTGGTTACTGCCGGGGTTTATTTATTAATTCGATTTAATTTTTGTTTTACTGAAGAAATAAAGATAATTTTATTAATTATTGCCAGATTAACTATGTTTATATCAGGATTAGGAGCGAGGTTTGAGTATGATTTAAAAAAAATTATTGCTTTATCTACATTAAGGCAATTAGGGTTAATATTAAGAATTTTAGCATTGGGGGAGTATGTTTTAGCTTTTTATCATCTATTAACTCATGCTTTATTTAAGGCTCTTTTATTTATATGTGCTGGTAATATTATTCATAATTTAGGGGGATGTCAAGATATTCGATTTATAGGGGGACTAGTAAATTTTATGCCACTAACTTGTGCCTTTTTTAATGTAAGAAATTTTTCTTTGTGTGGTATTCCTTTTATATCAGGGTTTTATTCTAAGGATTTGATTGTTGAAGTTATATCAATACAATATTTAAATATTTTTATTTATATAATTTTTTATTTATCAATTGGGTTAACTGTTTGTTACAGAGTTCGGTTGAGGTATTATTTATTGATTGGTAATTATAATAGTTTGAGAAATGGATGTATTTCAGATTCAAGAAAAATTATATTAAAGGGAATAAGAGGATTGATTTTTTTTGTTATTTTTAGGGGAAGGATATTAAGATGATTAATTTTTCCATCTCCTTATTTTATTTGCTTAATGTTTGAATTAAAAATTATAACTTTATTGATAATTATTATAGGAGGTTGGTTGGGGTATGAGTTTTCCAATTTTAATTTAGACTATAAGTTAAAGAGTTTATATTGATATGAAAGAAGGGTGTTTTTTTCTTCGATATGAAATATACCAATTATTTCTACTTTAGGTATTAATTTTTATCCAATTTATTTAGGGGGAAAATATAAAATGTTTGATCAGGGGTGAATTGAATTTTATGGGAGAAAGGCTTTAGTTATTAATTTAATTAATTATTCGAGGTTGTTGCAGTTTATTTTAAAAAATCACTTAAAAATTTATTTTATGTTAATAATAATTTGGTTAATATTTATATTTATTTTTTATTTAAATAGCTTAAAATAGAGCGTAATATTGAAGATATTAAAGTAATAGGATTATTTTTAAATATTTATAGAAAATTTTTTTCATTTTTACAGTGAAAATGTAAGGTTTTATTAAACTATATAAATTAGAAATATAAACAGATTTTCACTGCTTAAGATTTAAGTTAGAAGCTTATTCTTGAATTTCATATTTCTTTAATTGGAGTTTTCTCATTGATATCATTAACAGTAATATACCTCTATTTTGGTTTCAATTAAAAATAAGGGCGTGAGCCAAGAGCTTAGGTCGAAACTAAGTGTAATTGTTTACTTCTTATTTTAAGATAAATTGATTATTTCAATACTTTTTAAATGCAAATTAAATGTTATAATTAACTATTATCCTATAAAGATCAATTTAAAGCTCCTTGGTTTCATTCATGATAAATTCCTAGTAAGAGAATTAAAGTAAAAAAGGAAAATACAATAATGAAATTGATTATATTAGTAATTTTAATTAAAAGAATAATTGGGAAGAGGAGAGTAATTTCTACGTCAAAAATTAGGAAAATCACAGCAATTAAAAAAAATTGTAAGGAAAAGGGTGTTCGAGGGGAACTTTTTGGGTCAAATCCACATTCAAAGGGGGAGTTTTTTTCTCGGTCGGAGAATGACTTTTTAGAAATTAAGTTTAAAATTGTAATTAAAATTAAAATAATTAATGAAATTAATAATATTAATAGAGCAATAATTTTAATTATTTATACTAGTTTTTAGATTTTTTGATTGGAAGTCAAATATAATTGATTATATTATATAAATAGCTACCTCATCAGTAGATAGAAATATAAAGGAATAATCAGACAACATCTACAAAATGTCAGTATCAAGCAGCTGCCTCGAATCCAAAGTGATGAATCGATGAAAAGTGGTTAAAATATAGGCGAATTAAACAAACAAATAAAAATAGAGATCCAATAATTACGTGCAGTCCATGAAATCCAGTGGCTATAAAAAAAGAGGAGCCGTAGGCTGCGTCTGAGATTGTGAAAGGAGCTTCTATATATTCGTATCCTTGTAATAAAGTAAAATAAAATCCTAAAATTACAGTAAGAAGGAGTCCTTGAAAGGACTGAGAATAGTTATTTTCTATTAGACTGTGATGGGCTCATGTTACTGTAAGACCTGAGGTTAGAAGAATTAGGGTGTTTAAAAGAGGAATTTCAATGGGATTAAAGGTTTCGATCCCCTTAGGGGGTCAAATTATTCCAATTTCAATGCTTGGGGAAAGTGAATTATGAAAAAATCCTCAAAAAAATGAGATAAAAAATAATACTTCTGAAGTAATAAATAAAATTATTCCTCATCGTAGACCTATAGTTACATTATAAGTATGGTGACCTTGAAAGGTTCTCTCACGAACAATATCCCGTCATCATTGATATATAACTAATAGAATAATGATAAATCCTAATAAAAAAAGATTTAATTTATAGAAGTGAAATCATTTAATTAATCCTATTATAGTAATTATTGTTCTTAGGGCTCCTAAAAGAGGTCAAGGGCTAATATCTACAAGATGATAGGGGTGATTTTTGTGTAAAGACATTAAATTACTTCTCTAGAATAAAGAGTTCTTAAAACGGTAAAAACATAGGATTGGATAATTGCTACAGCAGATTCTAAAATTAATAGTAATAATTGGGCGATAATTAGAAAATTGATTAATATTAAGGACAAAGAAGGTCCTGTATTCCCTAAAAGGGTTATTAATAAATGTCCGGCGATTATATTTGCAGATAGTCGAATAGCTAGGGTTCCAGGACGGATAAAGTTTCTAATGGTTTCAATACATACTATGAAAGGTATAAGAATAGGGGGGGTTCCTTGGGGAACGAGATGGGCTAATATATGGGTGGTATTATTTAATCACCCAAAGATTATAAATCTGAGTCATAGGGGTAAGGCTAATCTTAAGGTTAAAATTATATGACTTGTTCTAGTAAAAATGTACGGGAAAAGGCCTAGAAAATTATTAAAAAAAATTAAAGAAAATAAAGAAATAAAAATTAAGGTTCTTCCTTTAATATTAAAATTGCTAATTAAAATTTTAAATTCCTTATGTAAAATATTAATAATATTGATTCATAAGATATTAATGCGAGAAGGGATTATTCAAAATATAGGGGGGATAAATATTAGTCCGATAAAAGTTCTTGTTCAGTTTAGATTAAAATTAAAATTAGTTGATGGGTCAAAAGAAGAGAATAGATTTGCTATCATTTTCAGTTTGTAAGAATGGAATGCTTTTTAGTTTGAAAAGATTTAATAGAATAAGTAAAACAGTAATAATTAATACAATTAAATAGGATAAAAATAATAATAAAAAAAATATATAAGGTTAATCAGTTAAGGGGGGCTATTTGAGGGATAGAAAAATATTAGTATTAATAATTTTAACTTGACAAATTAATGTTATTTTTTAACTAATTTTTCTCATTAGAAGTAGGTGCCGGGACTACTATTTTATGATTTAAGAGATCAGTGCTTGCTTTCAGCCATCTAATGAAGAATTATTAATAATTCATTTAATGAAATATTTAGGTGATACTCTTTCTAATACGATAGGTATAAATCTATGATTTGCACCGCAGATTTCGGAACATTGGCCGTAAAATAATCCTCTTCGATTAGTAGAAAATCTAACTTGATTTAGGCGTCCAGGAGTGGCATCGATTTTTACTCCAAGAGAAGGGATAGTTCAAGAATGAATTACATCAGCTGATGTAATTAATATACGAATGTTAGATTCGAAGGGGATAATGACTCGATTGTCTACGTCTAATAAACGAAAATTATAAGATTTTATTTCATTGGTAGGGATTATATATGAGTCAAATTCAATGTTTTTAAAATCAGAATATTCATATGATCAGTATCATTGGTGACCAATTGTTTTAATGGTGATTATGGGGTTGTTAACTTCGTCTAAAATATAAATTAATCGGAGGGATGGAAGGGCAATAAAAATTAATGTAATAGCTGGAAGAATAGTTCAAATAATTTCAATTAATTGACCTTCTAGTAAAAATCGATGAGAAAATTTATTAAAAAATAATCTTAATATTAATTGTCCTACAAGAATAGTAATAATTACTAGAACTAAAAGTGTGTGATCGTGAAAAAATCTTAATTGTTCTATTAAAGGAGAGGCCCTATCTTGAAGTAAAATTATTTTTCATGTTGCAATTTCTAAAAAAAGAAAATCTTTATATTTGGGGTTTAAGTCCATTGCACTATTCTGCCATATTAGAAATTTATTGATAATATGGGTTGTTCAGAGAATCTATGTTCGGCGGGGGGATAGGCTTGAAGTCATTCAATAGATGAAGTTAGATTAAGGGCGGAAAGTCTTTTTCGTTGACATGAAAATCTTTCTCAAATAATATAAATAAAATATTGAATGCTAATTAAAGAAATTAAAGATCCAATAGATGAAATTATGTTTCAAAGAAAATAGGCGTCCGGGTAATCAGAGTATCGTCGGGGTATACCTCTTAGACCTAGGAAATGTTGGGGGAAGAAAGTTAAGTTTACTCCAATAAATATAATAAAAAATTGAATTTTTAAAAATTTATTATTTAAGGTTAGTCCTGTAAATAACGGGAATCATTGAATGATTCCTGCTATAATAGCGAATACAGCTCCTATGGAGAGAACATAATGAAAATGAGCTACTACATAATAAGTATCGTGTAAAATGATATCAATGGAGGAGTTGGCTAAAATAACTCCTGTTAGTCCTCCTACAGTAAAAAGAAAAACAAATCCTAATGCTCATAAAGAAACGGGACTGTAAGAAATCTGAGTGCCGTGAAGAGTGGCTAATCATCTAAAAATTTTAATTCCGGTAGGAACTGCAATAATTATTGTTGCTGACGTAAAATAAGCTCGGGTGTCAACATCTATTCCTACTGTAAATATATGGTGAGCTCATACAACAAATCCTAATAGTCCAATTGCTATTATAGCATAAATTATTCCTAAAGTTCCGAAGGCTTCTTTTTTTCCTCTCTCTTGTCTGATAATATGAGAAATTATTCCAAATCCTGGGAGAATGAGAATATAGACTTCAGGGTGTCCGAAAAATCAAAATAAGTGTTGGTATAGGATAGGGTCTCCCCCACCTGCTGGGTCGAAGAAAGAGGTATTTAGATTTCGGTCTGTTAAAAGTATTGTAATGGCTCCTGCTAGTACTGGTAATGAGAGAAGCAAGAGAATAGCTGTAATAGTTACGGCTCAAACAAATAGGGGTATTTGATCTAAGTTTATCCCTATGGGTCGTATATTGATTACTGTAGTAATAAAATTTACGGCTCCTAAGATTGATGAGATTCCTGCTAAATGAAGACTAAAAATTGCTAAATCAACAGAAGCTCCTCCATGGGCCATATTTGATGAGAGGGGGGGATAGACTGTTCATCCCGTTCCGGCTCCTTTTTCTACAATTCTTCTTATTAAAAGAAGAGAGAGAGATGGGGGTAGTAGTCAGAATCTTATATTGTTTATTCGAGGGAAGGCTATATCAGGGGCTCCTAATATTAGAGGAACTAATCAATTTCCAAATCCTCCAATTATAATGGGTATAACTATAAAAAAAATTATAATAAATGCATGGGCTGTAACAATTACATTATAAATTTGATCGTCTCCAATTAGAGACCCCGGGGTCCCTAATTCTGATCGAATAAGAATTCTTATGGATGTTCCTACCATTCCGGCTCAAATACCGAATACGAAGTATAGGGTTCCGATGTCCTTGTGATTTGTGGAAAATAATCATTTATTCGATAAAATGGCTGAGAGTTAGGCAATAAATTGTAAATTTATGAACGAAATGATTTTTCTTTTATCAGGTCTAATAATCAATAATGATATTAAATTGCAAATTTAAAAGTAAATTTTTAATTTTTAGACTTAGCCTATTAAGGCTTAGTTTTTGTTCTATTTTCAGGTTTGAAGGCTGATAGTTTAAGTTTAACTTAAATCCTTTAATAAAACCTGAAAATTTGAGTACAAATCAATAATCCTCTTAGAGTAATAATATTAGAGGATAGAATAATAAAGTTGTTTAGACGAATATCAAAAATTTTTGTGTGTTCCTTATTTAAGATAAGGATTGAAGAGAAAGAAATACGTAAATAGTAAAATAGGGTTAGAAGAGTGAAAATAATTATAATTAGTCTGAGTAAGAAAAAATTATTTGAAATTAGATTTTGGACCGTTATTCATTTAGGTAAAAATCCTAAAAATGGGGGTAGTCCTCCTAATGATAGAAAATTTAAATTAAAGGTTAGTTTGATTATTATATCGTAGTTTATAATGTTAATAAGTTGGTTGATATAGAAAATATTTCATTTATGAAAAATAATAATAATATTGAATGAAATAATTCTATAGATTAAAAAGTAAATTGATCAAATAATCTGAGAATTCAATATGGATGCTAATATTCATCTAATATGATTAATTGATGAATAGGTTAAAATTTTTCGTAATCTAATTTGATTGAATCCTATGATACTACCAATTATGGAGGAAATAATGATAATTCATGAGGTAAAATTTATTATATTACAATTATATATGTAGATAATTATAGGGGCAATTTTTTGTCAGGTTAAAATTAAAAAACAGTTAAACCAGTTTAATCCTTCTATTACTTCGGGGAATCAGAAATGAAAGGGGGCGGCACCTATTTTTGTAAGAATTGCTGAATTTATTATTAATAATAATGAGAAATTTAAATTTTGGGGGATAAATTCAAATTTATTTCTTATTATAATAATAGAAAACAGGATAATACTGGAGGCTATGGTTTGTGTAATGAAATATTTTATTGCAGATTCTGAGGGATAAATATTTTTATGTTTATTTAATAAGGGAATAATTGAGAGAAGATTAATTTCTAGTCCTATTCATATTCTTATTCAAGAATAAGCTGAGATTGTAATTAATGTTCCTATAATTATGGAATTTAAAAATAAAATTTTATATATTTTGATTAAAAAGAAAAGAAGTAGAATCTTTATGGTTGGGGTATGAACCCAAGAGCTTAGGTTAGCTTATCTTTTTTTACGTTTTAGTATAAGAGGTACAAAAATTTTTGATATTTTAAGAAATAGTTTGATTCTATTAAATGTAATGAAAACTTATATCAAGTATGATTTATTCTATCAAAATAACCCTTTTTTCAGGCACTTCATT